AATGATGAGCCTGATTAAAGGACTATCGTGATAGGATAAAACATGTAGCTAAACCTACCTTCATTACATCCAACAGAATCAAACTATCACCATGTAGCATCAAAAGCCACCGTGCACCATACACCAAGATGTAAAAAATGAATTTCAACGTAGAAAAGTAAGCTAAATAAGCTAATGGGTTCATACCCCATAAATAGAGTATAACACTCTCTTCTCTAATGCCCAGTAACTCAACAAAAGTCCTCCTACTAACAACCTTAGTAGGGGGCATATTAGTATCTGTGTCATCCAATTCATGATTAGGAGCATGGATAGGATTGGAGATCAATCTAATATCATTTATTCCCCTAATATCCAACGTCAAAAACATGTACAATACAGAAGCCTCACTAAAATACTTTATTGTACAGGTGTTAGCCTCGGCTACACTTCTATTCATAGTAGTGATAAAGACGTTAACGGAGGATCTATTCACATTTGATAGAAGCCCATATACACCAATAGTCATCTGCACCCCTCTCCTGCTAAAAAGTGGAGCTGCACCCTTCCACTGATGGTTTCCAGGAGTAATAGAGGGATTAAGATGAGAAAACTGTGCACTGCTAATAACAGTGCAAAAAGCCGCCCCATTGATATTAATATCATACCTGATTGAAATCAATGCATTCACACTAAGAATTATTTTGGCCTCCACAATCGTGGGATCAATCGGAGGATTAAACCAAACCTCGATGCGAAAGATCCTAACCTATTCATCCATTAATCACACCGGATGAATATTAATTGCACTGACTACAAGAGAAAACTTATGAATAGTGTACTTCGCAATCTACTCAACCCTGACGCTCACAGTCGTATCAGCCATTAGCCTATCTGGGGTATCCTTCATCAATCAGACCATGGTAACAAATAAAGAAATCACACTAATCAAATTCATAATATTCACATCCCTGCTATCTCTAGGGGGGCTACCTCCCTTCCTAGGATTCCTACCGAAATGAATTGTTATTCAAGCCATAATCGTGAATAACCTAACCCCTCTAGCAACAATTGTTGTTGTCACATCACTAATCACCCTATACTACTACCTAAAAATCTCCTACTCAAGATTTTTAATCTTAAACACAGAGCCAAAGTGAAACTTAAAGCCTCATAAAACCAAATCAGCCAAAAATACTTGAACTCTAATTCTATCATCAATCTCCCTAACAGGGCTGACCGCCTGCACAATCATCACCAACATCAACTAAACGTAAGGCCTTAAGTTAAACATCAAACTAATAACCTTCAAAGCTATAAATAAAGGGCTTCCTTTAGGCCTTGGTAAGTCATTAAACTCACCCCTATAGAATTGCATTCTATAATCACAAAATGAATACAAGGCTCCATAATAGTGGAAGAGCAACATAACGCTCCTAAATAGATTTACAGCCTATCGCCTATTTACTCTCAGCCATCCCACTAATCTTCACCCGATGGTTCTTCTCAACTAATCACAAAGACATTGGAACATTATACTTCGTATTCGGAGCCTGATCAGGGATAGTCGGAACTTCCCTAAGAATGCTCATTCGAACAGAACTCGGACAACCAGGATCCCTGATTGGAGATGACCAAATCTACAATGTCATCGTAACAGCTCATGCCTTCGTTATAATCTTCTTTATAGTCATGCCAATCATAATTGGTGGCTTTGGAAATTGACTAGTGCCACTAATGCTAGGGGCACCAGACATGGCCTTTCCACGAATAAACAACATAAGTTTCTGATTACTACCGCCCTCATTAACCCTTCTACTAACTAGTAGAACAGTAGAAAGTGGAGTAGGAACAGGGTGAACTGTTTACCCACCCCTTGCAAGAGGTATCGCACACGCTGGGGCATCCGTAGACCTAGCCATCTTCTCCCTACACCTAGCAGGTGTATCGTCCATTCTAGGAGCAGTAAACTTTATTACAACAACAATTAACATAAAACCAAAAAGCATGAAACCTGAACGAATCCCACTATTTGTATGATCAATCGCCATCACTGCTTTACTACTACTTCTATCTCTTCCGGTTCTTGCAGGAGCAATCACAATACTATTAACAGACCGAAACCTAAACACCTCATTCTTTGATCCTGCGGGAGGAGGGGACCCAATTCTATACCAACATCTATTCTGATTCTTTGGACACCCTGAAGTTTATATTCTCATCCTACCCGGATTTGGTATAGTCTCCCATATTATTTGCCATGAAAGAGGGAAGAAGGAGGCATTCGGAAACTTAGGAATAATCTTTGCCATACTAGCAATTGGGCTACTAGGATTCGTAGTATGAGCACACCACATATTTACAGTAGGAATAGACGTTGACACACGAGCATACTTTACATCAGCAACTATAATCATTGCAGTGCCAACAGGAATTAAAATTTTCAGCTGACTCGCAACTATATACGGAACTCGAATAACATATAGCGCAGCCTGCTTATGGGCTCTAGGATTTGTATTCCTATTCACAATGGGAGGCCTAACCGGTGTAGTCCTAGCAAACTCATCAATTGATATCGTACTACACGATACTTACTACGTTGTAGCACACTTCCACTATGTTCTATCTATGGGAGCAGTGTTTGCAATTATAGGGGGATTCGTTCAATGATTCCCCCTATTCACTGGCTTAACAATAAACCCCAAGTGACTAAAGGCCCAATTCACCGTTATATTTGTAGGAGTAAACTTAACTTTTTTCCCACAACATTTCTTAGGACTAGCTGGCATGCCACGACGATATTCTGACTATCCAGACGCCTACACTACATGAAACATCGTTTCATCAATGGGGTCTACAATCTCATTCGTAAGTGTAATGATATTCCTATTCATCATGTGAGAAAGAATTTCATCAAACCGACTAATCCTATTCCCTACCCATACAAGAAATTCAGTAGAATGACTACAAAACTTTCCACCGGCAGAACATAGCTACTCAGAACTGCCAACTATTTCACTAGCTAACTAATCTATATCTAACGTGGCAGATAAGTGCATTGGATTTAAGCTCCACAAATAAAGTTTCAAAACTTTCATTAGAAACAATGGCAACATGATTAAACCTAACTCTTCAAGATAGAGCATCCCCCGTTATAGAACAGCTAATTTACTTCCATGACCACGCACTAATAATTATATTAATAATCATCACAACAGTATTCTACACAATAATTAGAATCATTCAGAACAAACAAACCAGACGATTCATTCTAGAGGGACAAATAATTGAAACCGTTTGAACGATTGCACCCGCAATCATCCTAGTATTCATCGCAATCCCATCTCTTCGCCTATTATACTTAATAGACGAAATCCATAACCCAGTAGTAACACTAAAAACTGTCGGACACCAATGATATTGAAGCTACGAATATTCAGACTTCACAAAACTTGAATTCGACTCATACATAGTACAACAAGAAGATCAACTGGTAGACACATTCCGTCTGTTAGACACAGACAACCGTGTAGTCCTACCAATAAACTCACCAATTCGAATAATCGTGACAGCAGCAGATGTCCTACACTCATGAGCAGTACCAAGCCTTGGGGTGAAAACTGATGCCACGCCAGGACGACTAAACCAAACAAGTTTTTCAATTAATCGCCCTGGCCTCCTTTACGGGCAATGCTCAGAAATTTGCGGAGCAAATCACAGATTCATGCCCATCGTGATTGAGAGTGTGTCAACAAATCAATTTATTAACTGAGTATCAAAGATAAGAGAATCATCAGATGACTGAAAGCAAGTAATGGTCTCTTAAACCAGTTTATGGTATCCTAGCAAATATCTCTGATGACAAAGGATTAGTTAATTATATAACCTCAGAATGTCAAACTGAAATAATCTAAAAGATATCCTTTTATACCTCAAATAATACCAATAGAATGAACAATACTATACATTATATTCCTAGCAACATTCCTGATATTCAACATCATAAACTACTTCACCCAGTCACCACAGACCCAGGTTGAAGGAAAGAAAATCATTAGCATTAACAAGATAAACTGAAAATGATAAGAAACCTATTTTCGATCTTTGACCCAACAACAGAAATTAACAGCATTCCACTAAATTGAACAAGAACAATAATAGGAATCTTGCTAATCCCTACAAGAATCTGATTAATTCCATCTCGAAATAGAATAATAGTAAGACTACTAATAAATAAATTACATCAGGAAATAAAAACAATCCTAAGAAAGGGGAATGAAAATAGGGGAAATTCATTCATCCTAGCATCACTATTCCTAATAATTTTAATAAACAATTTCCTGGGGCTATTCCCATACATCTTTACTAGAACAAGACATCTAGCACTTACACTAACTTTAGCTTTACCACTATGAATAAGATTTATGTTATTCGGATGAATCAAAAACACTAACCACATATTTGAACACCTAGTGCCCCAGGGTACGCCGGCCATACTAATACCATTCATGGTAATCATCGAAACAATCAGAAACCTAATCCGACCAGGAACACTAGCAGTACGATTAGCCGCAAACATAATCGCAGGTCACTTACTCTTAACCCTATTGGGGAGCAACGGACCTTCAATAAGAAGAACCCTATTAACCATACTAATTATTGCACAAATCCTTTTATTAATTCTAGAAGCAGCAGTGGCCATCATCCAATCATACGTATTTGCAATTCTAAGAACATTATATTCTAGAGAAGTTAATTAATGTCAATACATGAAAACCACCCATTCCACATAGTAAATAAAAGACCTTGGCCACTGACAGGAGCTATCGGAGCAATAGTCACCTTAATAGGACTAATTAAATGATTCCACCAATACGACGACAGCCTATTAGGAATTGGGGCGATCATTACTGTACTAACGATAATTCAATGATGGCGAGACGTTACCCGAGAGGGTACATATCAAGGGCTGCATACAAAGGTAGTAACAAGAGGTTTACGGTGAGGAATAATCCTATTCATTGTCTCAGAAGTCCTATTCTTTGTATCCTTCTTCTGAGCGTTTTTTCACTCAAGCCTATCCCCAACAATTGAACTAGGATCTACCTGACCACCAACAGGTATTCAACCTTTCAACCCAATACAAGTACCCTTACTAAACACAGCAATCCTACTAGCCTCAGGAGTAACCGTAACGTGAGCACATCACGGTCTTCTAGAAAACAATGCCACACAAGCAACTCAAGGACTATTCTTCACCGTATTACTAGGGCTTTACTTTACTGCACTACAAGCATATGAATACATTGAAGCCCCATTCACAATTGCAGACTCAGCATACGGGTCAACATTTTTTGTAGCAACCGGATTCCACGGACTGCATGTAATTATCGGAACAACATTCCTAGCCACATGTCTAATACGACACGTAACACTTCACTTCTCGTCGAATCATCACTTTGGTTTCGAAGCAGCAGCATGATACTGACACTTTGTAGATGTAGTTTGATTATTCCTATACATCTCAATCTACTGATGAGGAAGATAAAATAACATTTATCTAATACAAGAAAAGTATACTTGACTTCCAATCAAGAAATTTGTGAAAACAAGATAAATAATAATAATAGTTATAACAGCAGCAACAATAACCATTCTATTATCATCAGCAATTATACTAATTGCAACATTAATCTCAAAAAAAATTAATGAAGACCGAGAAAAAAGATCCCCATTCGAATGCGGGTTTGACCCAAAAAACTCCGCCCGACTCCCCTTTTCATCACGATTCTTCCTGATCGCTGTCATCTTTATAATCTTTGACGTAGAAATTGCACTACTACTACCAATACCAGTAACCTTATCCACGTCCAACATAAAATCATGAATAATCATCAGATCAACCTTCCTATTAATCCTAATCATTGGACTATACCACGAATGAAATCAAGGCTCGCTTGAGTGAAAAAACTAACGGGACTATAGTTAATAATAACATTTGAGTTGCATTCAAAAAGTACTGCCTGGGCAGTTAGCCTCATCACATTTAAAATAAGTGAGAAGCAAATTTTGCAATCAGTTTCGACCTGATCCTAGATAAAATAACCTTATCCTCATTTTTATTTGACTGAAACCAAAAAGAGGTATATTATTGTTAATAATAAAATTGAATTAAAATTCCAGTTAAGGAAGTGGTAGAAAAAGTGAATGCTGCTAACTTATCACTATAGCGGTTAAATTCCGTTTACACTTCTATTTATGTAGTTTAGATATAAACATTACACTTTCACTGTAAAGACAAAGAAAACTTTTATAAATGTCATGCTCAAAGGCAATAAATACCTCATCGACATCTTCAGTGTCGCGCTCTAACCTATAAGCTATTCGAACAATAAATAAGAATAAATAACAATATAACCACTCATATAACAAAAAACCCTAAAAACACCTTTAAACTGTTATATTGAAACCACTGATTAACCTTGCCCAAATTAAAGAGAACCCAATACAAACCCTGACCACCAAAATACTCTATCCAACCCGAATCAAAAACCCTTGTTGCCCTATACCCGACCGCCAGTGGGCCAAAGGAGACACCATAAGTAGAAAAAAAAGGTATAAATCACATAGAACCACTAAATGAAGAGACATTATACAAACGCACAGAAAACAACCTGTCACCAAAGGCAAATCCAGCCATCTCATAGCCAAATCAGCCACCTAAAAATACCACAAACAAAGTAAGAAACCTCAAATAATAAGGTAAACAAATTACAGAAGGAGTAGGGCAAATCAATCATATAAGAGATCCCCCACCAAAAATAGATATAATCAGCAAGCCAATCATACCAAAAACCATATTATAACTAGTCTCAATTATAGAATAAGAGGGGACAAAATTAAAATCACCGCACATAACAAAATAAAATAAACGGAAAGAATAACAAACTGTAAGCCCTGTAGACACAAATAACAAAAAAAACCCAAACACATTTACATATCTCATAGAAAACATCTCCAAAATAAAATCCTTAGAATAAAACCCAGCCAAAAATGGCATGCCACAAAGGGCAAAATTAGAAACCATCAAACTTGCGGAAGTAAATGGCATATAAATAGATAGCCCCCCTATAAAACGAATATCCTGAGAATCACCCATAGAGTGAATTACACCACCTGCACACATAAACAATAAAGCCTTAAATAATGCATGAGTTAATAGGTGAAAAAATGCTAAACCAGAAAGCCCGATAGAAATAGTCATAATCATAAGGCCCAACTGTCTCAAGGTAGATAAAGCAATAATCCTCCTCAAATCAAACTCAAAGTTAGCCCCGAGACCCGCCATAAATATGGTCAGCCCAGAAACCAGCAACAAGCCCATATTCAATCAATATCCAAAAGAGGGGCTAAAACGAATTAATAAATAAACACCAGCCGTAACCAGGGTAGAAGAATGAACTAAAGCAGAAACGGGGGTCGGAGCTGCCATTGCCGCAGGCAACCAAGAAGAAAAAGGAACCTGAGCACTCCTAGTCATAGCAGCTAAAACAACTAAAAGGGAAATTAACTCTATTTCAACAGAACCTGCCATGATTTCCAAATAATAAATAAAATTCCAACTACCAAAATTAATTATCCAAGCAATAACCATTAATAAAGCAACATCACCAATACGATTAGACAAAACAGTTAACATACCAGCACCATAAGACCTCACATTCTGATAATAAATTACCAACAAATAAGAAACCAAGCCTAGGCCATCCCAGCCCAATAAAATTCTAATCACATTAGGACTAACAATCAAGAACATCATAGAAACAACAAACATTAAAACCAACAAAATAAAACGAACAATATTCAAATCACCAAATATATAATCATCTCTATATAAAATAACCAAAGAAGAAATAATAAAAACAAAACCCATAAACAACAAAGACATCCAATCAAATAAAAAAGTCATAACAACAGATCTACCATTTAATGAAATAATATTCCAGTCAACAAAATAAACTAAATCATTTATAATAAAATACAAACCAAAAAAGCAACAAAATAAGCCCCAAAGAAACAAAAATACAAATCTAACAAAACAAATAGACATAAAAATCCAAAACACAACTGTATCATCGGCACCACAAACCAACATTTTATACTTAAACTATTTAGATACTAACCTTTACACCCAAAAAACAGCAATATCCGCCCTTAAAATAACTAAGTTCAATGGGAATCAATGTAAAAACAACAATAAGAACTCGCGAACATGCCCTAAAGAGCAAGAGTATAAACCAGAATAAATAAAACCATGTTGACTATAAGAGTACAAATAAAGAGTATACGCAGCTCTAAAAAAAGATAAAAAGACCAAAACAAACATAAGGCATCAAGACCAAGAAACCAGTCTACTCAATAAACCAATCTCACCAAGAAGATTAAGTGAAGGCGGAGCTGCCATATTACAAGCTCTTAATAGGAACCATCATATAGCCATTCTGGGCATTAAATTAATCAAACCCCTATTAACCAAAAGACTCCGTCTACCAAATCGCTCATAAGTAATATTAGAAAGACAAAAGAGGCCAGAAGAACACAAACCATGGGCTACCATCAAAGCAAAAGAACTACAAACCCCTCAGTAACTCAAAGTCATAATACCACCAATAACTATACTCATATGAGCTACAGAGGAGTAAGCAATTAATGACTTCAAATCAGTCTGCCGCATACAAAATAAACTAACAAAAAGACCGCCAACCAAACTTAAAGAAATTCAAACAACACCAAACTTAAACCCAAACTTATATAAAACAGGAAACACACGAAGGAGCCCATACCCCCCTAACTTCAGCAAAACACCAGCCAAGATCATAGAACCAGAAACAGGGGCCTCCACATGTGCCCTAGGAAGCCACAAATGAACTATAAACATAGGCATCCTAACTAAAAAGGCAAACACCATACAAACATAAAATAAAACACTAACCAAAGAACCATTACCACACAACATAAACAAACATAGAGACCCCAAAGAATTATAAACAAACAAAATACCAACAAGCAACGGAAGGGAGGCCAACAACGTATAAAACAACAAATAAATACCTGCCTGGACCCGCTCAGGTTGGTACCCCCAGCCCAAAATCAAAAAAAAAGTAGGAATTAAGCTACCTTCAAAAAAAACGTAAAAAGAAAGCAAGCCAATTCTTCTAAAAGTACAATACAACATAAGAGTAAGAGCAATAACAACAAAAAGGAAAAACCCAGAAAAATAACTTGAACGGAGAATAGACTCTCTAGCCAAAACCATAAGAACACAAATCCATAGACTTAAAAGAATAAGACCATACGAAATTAAATCAAAACCAAAAATATAACCCAACCCTCTTCAACAAAAGAAATAAGGAAATGAAAATATATACACAAAAGAAATCAAAAACAACAAAGAACAAATCAATCACCAAAACCCAGGGAAAACACACAGGGGGGTCAAAAAAATTAAAAAACAAAGAAACTTTAACATTGAAGAACACTATAAGATTGAAAGTAATCATTACCATGACTACGAATCATAGAAACCAAAATAGACAAGCCCAATGAGCCCTCGCAAACAGAAAAAACTAAAAAATAAACAACAAAAAATAAGCTGTAATCAACATTACACAAATAATAATAAGTAGAAAAATAAAGAACTAACACAACAAACTCCAATCTCAACAGAGTAATAAGCAGGTGCTTACGACTCGAAGAAAAAGCCCAAATACCACAAAAATAAACAACATAAAAATATAATCACATTGGCATTAAGTTTTAATAATTTAATAAAAATATTGGTCTTGTAAATCAAAAATAAGGACTAACCTTTTAAAACTTCAGAGGAAAGGTTTAAATCACCATTTCACTAGTCCCCAAAACTAACATTTTAAATAAAATACCCCCTGACATAATAAAACTACTTATATCCCTAAGAACACTAACAGGATTAATATTCACACAAATAAAACACCCACTGGCCATAGGACTAATATTACTAATGCAAACCACAATAGTTTGTCTGATTAGTGGGACAATATACAAAAGATTCTGATTCTCATACATCTTATTTATAATTATAATCGGAGGTATACTGGTATTATTTATATACATAACAAGACTAGCATCCAATGAAATATTCTCACCATCAAACAAAATAATAATAGTTACACTACTAACACTACCAGCCCTAATATACATCATACCTGCAACTGCCAACAGTAAGGAAATGAATGCACACGAAACAATGATAGAAAGAGAAATTACAACCACAACCACTGTAATATATAACCAAACAATAGGAATCATAACAACACTACTAGTACTATACATACTACTGACATTAATCGTAGTTGTTAACATCATCAACGTATCAAGAGGGCCGCTGCGACACTCAAAATAATGAATAAACCCACACGAAATAAACACCCACTATTCAAAATTGCAAACGACGCTTTGGTAGATCTACCAACACCATCAACAATTAGAGGATGATGAAACTTTGGGTCATTACTAGGAATATGCCTAGTAGCACAAATCATTACCGGATTATTCCTAGCTATACACTACTGCCCAAACATCGACATTGCCTTTAATAGAGTAAGACACATTTGTCGAGACGTAAGCTATGGCTGACTCCTACGAACACTCCACGCAAACGGAGCATCAGTATTCTTCATCTGCATTTATTTACACACCGGGCGTAACATATACTACGGATCATACAACTTCATGCACACATGGTCTGTGGGAGTAGCAATCCTATTCCTAACCATAGCAACAGCATTCATAGGATATGTCCTACCATGAGGACAAATATCATTCTGAGGTGCAACCGTAATCACAAACCTATTATCAGCAATCCCATACGTGGGAAAGGAAGTCGTACAATGAGTCTGAGGAGGATTTGCAGTAGATAACGCCACCCTCGTGCGATTCTTCGCCTTACACTTCCTAATACCCTTTGTAATTGCAGCAATGGTACTCATCCACCTATTATTCTTGCACCAAACAGGATCAAATAACCCCCTGGGATTAAATAAAAATACAGACAAAATTCCGTTCCACCCATATTTCACAGTAAAAGACGTCCTAGGATTTGCCATCACCCTAATATTCTTAGCAGTATTAACCCTAAAGGAACCATACATCCTAAGAGATCCAGACAACTTCACCCCAGCAAACCCATTAGTAACACCAGTACACATTCAACCAGAATGGTACTTCCTATTTGCATACGCAATCCTACGATCAATCCCAAATAAACTAGGAGGAGTAATCGCCCTAGTAATATCAATTGCAATCCTATTCATCCTACCAACAAATAAATCAAAATTCCGAGGAATACAATTCTACCCAATCAATCAAGTACTATTCTGAACAATGACAAATACTGTAATCCTACTGACATGAATTGGGGCCCGGCCAGTAGAGGACCCCTACGTCTTAACAGGACAAATCCTAACAACCCTATATTTCATTTATTTTATAGCAAATCCCATAACAATAAAGCTATGAGACAAAATAACAGAATAGTTAAAAAGCTATACGAACAAGCCTAATGTCTTGAAAACATTACGAAAGAAGTTCAAATCTTCTATTAACTTATACCTAAATTAATACACTACAACAAAGAAAAAATAAAACACTTAACACCAACAAAAAATAAAAGATAATTTAACGAAAGAGGTAAAAATCTCCTTCAAGCTAAATACATCAACTTATCATAACGAAAACGAGGTATAGTGCCACGAACCCAAACAAAAAGGAAAGAAATAAAAGTAAGCCTAACATAAAAAAGAAATGAATAAATGTCACTTCCTAAAAAAATAATACAAAAAAGTAAACTCATAAAAAGAATTCTAGCGTACTCAGCCAAAAAAATCAAAGCAAACCCGCCACCACCATATTCAACATTAAACCCAGAAACAAGCTCAGACTCACCCTCAGCAAAATCAAAGGGAGTACGATTAGTCTCAGCTAAACAAGAAATAAACCAGACAAAAGACAACGGAAGAGAGAAAAAAACTAACCACAAATAAACCTGAAAAAAATAAAAATAAACTAAATTATATCTACAAACCAAAATAACAAAAGAAAGTAAAATAAAAGCCAATCTAACCTCATAAGAAATAGTCTGAGCCAAAGCACGAAGACCCCCCAACAAAGAATAACCAGAATTAGAAGACCAACCAGCAATTATAACAGTATAAACACCAAGTCTAGTACAAGCCAAAAAAAATAATAAACCCAACTCAAAAGAAATGAACCCACTCAAATAAGGAATTAATAGTCAAACCAGCAAAGAAAGGAAAAATCCAAAAATAGGAGAAAAATAATAAACTAAATAATTTGAAACCAAAGGAAAATACTGCTCCCTAGTAAATAACTTAATAGCATCTCTAAAAGGCTGAAGAATACCAATAAATCCAACCCTATTCGGACCTTTACGAATATGAATATAACCTAAAACCCTTCGCTCCAACAGGGTAAGAAATGCAACCCCAACTATAACAAAAATCATCAACAATAAAAAAATAATAACAAGAAAAAAAAGGCTCAACATATACTACTTGTAAAATATAAATTTACATTAATAGATTCTAAATCCAATGCACTTATCTGCCAAAATAGTAACCAAATTAACACCAACCACATTAACCAAAATTATTCCAAATACCCGGTCCTCTCGTACTAAGATATAAAACATTATTATAGATAGAAACCAACCTGGCTCACGCCGGTCTGAACTCAGATCATGTAAGATTTTAAAGGTCGAACAGACCTAATCAATTTCAGCTCCTGCACCAAAAATTCACCTTAATCCAACATCGAGGTCGCAAACCTCCCCGCCAATAAGAACTCTCAAGGAAGATAACGCTGTTATCCCTAAGGTAATTTAATCTTATAATCAAAATAAATGGATCAAAACCAATATACATAAATATATAACTTAAACCAAAGAGGAGTTAAATAAATTCCTCCCATCACCCCAACAAAACATGTGTCCTCATCAAACAATTAATACAAACCACTTTAAATAAAAACAAGAACAGATGTCAAACTCTATAGGGTCTTCTCGTCCCATAAAAACATTTAAGAATTTTAACTCAAAGACCAAGTTCAATAAACA